CTCGTTATTTGGGACCCTATTGATCTCTTTAGGCTTCTATTGAATCGAAAAATAGGTTTAATTGTCCATCTTTTTGATATATATAATCAATAAATATAAGGCATCCTCCGGATAATTCAAATCGAAGCAATTGGATGTCCGACTCGGGCCTATATGACCGATCAATAGAAATACTCCAACACTCTACCTTTATCATATATTCCATACATCACACTAGATAGATATCATATTCATGGAATACGAATCACTTTCAAGATGCCTTGGTGGTGAAATGGTAGACACGCGAGACTCAAAATCTCGTGCTAAAAAGCGTGGAGGTTCGAGTCCTCTTCAAGGCATAATAGTGAGAATGCTCATTGAATTCCAAGATCTCGGATCGAATCGGTATATCAATAGCGATCCGAGATCTTGGAATTAGAATAAGTTCGGCAGCGGATCACGAAATCTTGGTAATCTTCTCTATCTAATGAAGGGGGAGGCCGCTTACATGAATCCAATTTGAATTTCATCCGGGAAAAGCCATCTTTTTCTCAACAATGTCTTTGTCATTTGATCCAATAGTGTTCGATTAGATAGGAACAGATTTGATAAATACTGATAACTCTCGGATAGAGTATTAGAACGGAAAGAGCCATTCGATAATGAACTCTTGGTTCTAAGCCATCTCTGGCGATTAATCAACAATTCAAAGTGCTTTTCTTGCGTATTCTTGATAAACCAGCGTTTATATATAGATGTAGGAGTAGCCTTTTGGGAAGTAAGAAGCCCTTTTGACATCTCTTCATCTGCAAAGAATTCTCGATGTGAAAACACAGATACAAAGGGCTGATCTTTGGATAGGAAAAAGAGTGGATCTGCAGGGTCCCAAATGAATTGACTTATTCGAAAAAAGCCCTGTTCTTTGGAAGATCTATCTCGTGTCTGGTACTGCATGGTTCCACTCTGCAAGAACTCCGAATCATTCTCTTCATCATAAATGATCCGCTTGCCCCGCAATGACCCGGCCCAATAAGGAAATCCCAATTCATTGGGCCTTTCGATACAATCAAATAGAAAGCTCCGGGGGTTCCATATTCTAGGAGCCCAAACTATGGGATTGAATAAAACCTCCTCTATCTGTTGCGGATCGAGGGCTCCCTCCCCTTTTTCCAATTCCGATTGGTAGATAAATCGATGATCAAGGATAGAACAGGATCCATTTTGGATCATATCTAAGGGATTCCTTAGT